GGTTTTCGTTAGAAAAAGATTCTATAAAAGCAATGAGAAATAGATACTAATAGAGCAAGAAAAGAAGGAAATAAAAAAACATAGTATAGAAAAGATATCCAAAATGATATAGAAATCACTATCCTATCCTTAGTTTTTATTTCCTTAATTTAATTTCGTTTGATTAGGGCAAAGTTCCTTAAAAACCTCTGCCTTTTTTAAAATATCCTGAACAGTTCCTGTGGGCTGAGCACCTTTTTCAAGGAAATAGAGAATAGCAGGAACGTTTAAATAAGTTTGATTCTTGATTGGATCATAAAAACCTACTTTCCGAAGATCTCTTCCTTCTCTTCGGGATCGAACATCAATTGCAACGATTCGATAGACGGCTCATCGGGATAGATGTAGATGAAAAAGAACCCCCCCCCTAGAACCGTATAGGAAGTTTTCTCCTCGTACGGCTCGAGAAAAAATGATTCGAAGTTTTGTCTATGAATAAAGAATAAAATTCTAATAAATAGTAAAGGAATCCGTAAAAGAAATTACCCTATAATTGAACTCATAGTCATTTTTATTTAGCTTCCTTCCTGAAAACTAAAAATCATTTGTACTCATAACTCAAGTTGAATATTATCAAATATATTAAAGAAAATTAATATATTTTTTTATTGAGTGGTCTTTAACCCCCCCCTTTGTCTCCTATTTAGTATTTAGATTCTTTATTCGGATCTGTGAGACAATTGAAGCGGTGTTTCCTTGTTCTGGGATCCTTTATCTGTGTTTTAAATCATTGGGTTTAGACATTACTTCGGTGCTTCTTAATCTTTTCAAAATGGTAGCAACATACCCCTTTTGCGATTTCTTTCTATCAAAGAATCATACCGACGGTTGATTCGTACGCGATACACTGTGGATCGAAAAAGTTTTTGCGGTTCCAACAATTCAATTTTTTTGAATTGAAAATTTGCTCGAATCGGATCCTTTCGATTTCTATATCGAAGATATACTTACGAAGTTGTTCCAATTTATTGATTGGCATTAACCCTAGATCTTTGCCCCTGAGAAATTAATAAATACTTTCTACTCGAGCTCCATCATGAACTATTTACATTACAACCCAATAAAAAAAGAAGGGTTCTAGTAGAATAGAACAAACAACGTCGAGCCAAGAGCACCTTCATTCCTATATAAAAGAAAATGGTGGATGTAAGAATAAGAATCCACACCGGATCGTGTCCTTCAAGTCGCACGTTGCTTTCTACCACATCGTTTTAAACGAAGTTTTACCATAACATTCCTCTAATTTGTAATTTGGAACCAGTATGGAATTGATTCAATTATGGAATCATGAATAGTCATTGGTTCAGTCGGTACAGAGACATAGTCATTTATATTTTTTCTTAACTATTAACTACATGGATAATAAAGATTTTTCTGAAGAAATCTTAGCAAGACCCGAGCTTTTTTTGTATGAACGGAACTTTTTTCTATAAATCTCTATCTCAAAAAGAATCTAACAGAAATATCCAGAAATCGAAATATAGAAATAACCTAACTAACAGAAATAACACGAATAAATAAATTCTATTTGACTTTGCCTGTTCAAGTAACTCAATAAGATAGACTAACCCATTTCCAACTTTCCAAAGATTCAACCCATAAGGAATCATTACAAATCTTGATAATTGAAAAAGTTTCCTACTTCGACATCATTATTTCAGTCAAGTTTTACTTTTACAGTAAAGGCTACATTTGATTATCATAAGAAATAAAATAAGAAATAAAAATCTCTGTTTCTTTTCAAATAGAATTGTCAATGATTTCAAGCAAATAAGTTAAATAGATCGAACAATAAAAATAAATATCATTGTTAAATATTTAAATTTGAATATTTTAGGGATGCAAATTCTTTTTCACAAAAATAGAAAGACTGTTGTCGCTGAAATAGGATAACAATACATACCTACAATACATACCTATAGGCTAAGCACTTCCTCGTTTTATATGTATTTTCATATTTTGTTTAACCTGAGGTTAAATAATCTTTCTGCAACTGTGATCTATGTCCCATCTTATCTTTATCTGGATCACAAAAGGATTCAGTTACATTTCCATGTCATTTGAACTCGATTTAGTTCAGTTTGTGAAAAACTGAGATATGATTCCGAAAAGAATCATTCAAAAAAGAAAAATATTCTATCCAATATTAGACCTTGAAACAGAACCTTGTTGAACAAAAAAGATGTATTCGGATACAATGGGTATGCTCTGGGACGGAAGGATTCGAACCTCCGAATAGCGGGACCAAAACCCGTTGCCTTACCACTTGGCTACGCCCCATTTCTATTTTTATTGGACATTAATACTAATAAAGAATAATATTGCTATTAAGTGTTCGTCAATTCCAGTCCAACTATCTATAGAAAATCTTTCTTCTTTATTCTTCTTTATAGAATATATTATAGATTCGTGCTAGGATTTTGACATGTGTATATCTAGAATTCAACTGAATTTATTGATCATTACATATAATTCAATTAAGATATTGTATGAAAGTATGATTTCTTCTATTCTCCTTTGAGAATTGGAGGATTTTTGATTGAGCGGAAAAAGAAGGATTTTTTGTCTACCTTACTTTCTTCATTTTTCCTTATATAAAAAACTCAATCAAAATGCAATTATCTCGACGAACAAAATGTCTGTTATGCTTAATATCTTTAGTTTGATCTGTCTTAATTCTGCCCTTTATCCGAGTAGTCTTTTCTTTGCCAAATTGCCCGAAGCCTATGCTTTTTTGAATCCAATCGTAGATGTTATGCCAGTTATACCCCTGTTCTTTTTTCTTTTAGCCTTTGTTTGGCAAGCTGCTGTAAGTTTTCGATAAGATCTTGAATACTATCCTAGAAAATTCATATTTATTCGAGAAAAATTATAACAATTGATAAGATCAAATAAGTCTGGGAATATGAACCTTCAATTCAAACATTGAAATTCTTGGATAGCCGCAATTTGGCTCGCCCCATTTCCCGATTCTAATCCTTTTCTGGCGAAAGACCTTAATTAGGTTAGGGGCCCTTAGAATATCTAATTGTGGGTATGAAAGTGATTTGTGGTAATCAAAGACTCTTATTACAATTACAAATTTCAACTTCATTTGAATTTCTGAACATTCTTTTCTATTTCTAGAATTCATTTCTTGGTGTCAAAATAGGATATGTGATATAAAAATGGAGGATCTATTATCTTTTCTCGTTTTTCTTTTTCAAAAAATGATCTTGGAGGTTGTGTAATGCTTACTCTCAAACTTTTCGTTTACACAGTAGTAATATTCTTTGTTTCTCTCTTCATCTTTGGATTCCTATCCAATGATCCAGGACGTAATCCTGGACGTGAAGAATAAAAATTTCGTGTTTCTTGCTTGATTTTACAATTTTCTTAAGATTTTATTTTGTATATTCCATACGTTTAACTAGGAAAAAATCAAAAGGGGTTTGCGAAATTTGAAAGAAAAAAATATAAAGTCATCAACGGAAACGGAAAGAGAGGGATTCGAACCCTCGGTACGAATAACTCGTACAACGGATTAGCAATCCGCCGCTTTCGTCCACTCAGCCATCTCTCCCAATTGAAAAAGATAATTACTATGTTACATTACACATCAAGTAAGGATTAAAGAAAGTATTTCTTTCACATTCTTTATCGTTATTATATAATTAGCAATTCCATTTAGATGCTCGAAAGATCCAAATAGAAAGATAAATAAAGAAGACCTTCTTGCTTTTATTTTGTTCGAAGTGCCTTTTGGGCCTGGCCCGGTCAATACCCAGCCGGGCCTTTTTTTGTTCCAAGGAATTCCCTTGATTTAGAGGTATAGGAAAGGAAACATACTCTAAAAAAGATACCCAATTTGGAAAAAAGATACCCAATTTGGTATCTGTGTAAGAATTTCTGTTGTGGGGTTTACATATACTTATCATTTTTGTTATAATGGAAATTGAGAAGGATTTTTGATTCAAAAGAATAAATTAAGTATATTTTGTAGTTTCTTATGTCATTAGGCAAACCCAATTTTAGATTCAAATCCAAGAATCATTCAGGAATTCTCCGTCAACGAATAGTTAATGTAGTTAATGGTTCGCATTTGTCATAAATTTTGGCGGCATGGCCGAGTGGTAAGGCGGGGGACTGCAAATCCTTTTTCCCCAGTTCAAATCCGGGTGCCGCCTCATCAACAAACGAATCAAAATCTCTTATCTGCTAATATAAATCACCTAATTACTGCTAATGCAATGTCTACTGATTGGGTCTTGAATTTCATTGGCATAGCCAGCGCTAACTAGTTGTGGGAAGTCCTTTATGTAATCTACATATATAGACTCGCGAGAATCTCTGAGTGGTCAGGCATTCAATCACTATTAGATTGAGATTGGATCACTATTAGATTGAGATTGGATGGATCATTTACTTTTTTATAGAAAAAGTGAAAAAATTCTTATTTTTTTTGAAACCCCTCGTCAAGAGTATAATATACTATCTCTCAACTGCTTCAGAGAGACAATCGGGAAAGGGTACAGATTAGATCAAATAGCAAATAAAAGTATGTAATAGATAGCACTGGATCGATTTTTACTTTGAAGGCAACAAAGAATGGGACCTCTTTTTTTATTACTATATGTTCCATTAGTAACATTCCTTTGTAGCGTGATTGTGTATTTTATTTGTGTTTAGTCTTTCCCGATTAGAAATCATATAGGAATTTTTTAGAAATGGATTTATTTGATTGGTTCATCAATGGTGAATAGTGTTCGGCCAGAATCCCTTTTTGACTCTGGACCATGGATTCTACTATTATTAGTGAGCAATACAATAATGGAATATTTCTATCATAAAGATAAGGGACATAATTGACATGGATATAGTAAGTCTCGCTTGGGCTGCTTTAATGGTAGTCTTTACATTTTCCCTTTCACTCGTAGTATGGGGAAGAAGTGGACTTTAGAAGCACTACTAATTTAGTTGAGGAATGAAAGGTATCAATTGTTTTATAGATCGTTCTGCAACGTATTTTTTATTTGAATTGCAATAATTTTCAAATCAAAATATATTCATTTCGAAATTCCATTGGATTCTAATGGAGAAATGGATTCTATAACAGTAAAACAATTATTGCAGAAAGAAAGAAATTTTTCAGAAAGAAAATGGGGTCCTACGTTAATTCCATATATGGATTAATCACTACATATATTGAAGATAGAAGCTAATATAGTATAGCAACTTTATTAGAAAGTCAAGTGCAATTTTATACAATACTATAACACTAATAGAGAGTATGGTAAGAAAGAAATGTCTTTCTTACCATACTCTCGGATCTCATAGAATACCGTCCATTATAGCCCGTGGATTTCATTTAAGACGCAAAAAAAGAATCCTTTTGATTTGATTTCTTCAACTATTGATAAGAACTAAGAAGTCAAGTTTCATTTCAAGTAATTAATTATTTTGACTGACTGTTTTTACGTAAATGATAAGTAGAAAAGCAGTAGGAACTAAAATGAACAGTGCAGTAGCAATAAATGCAAGAATATTTACTTCCATAATCTCAATCTCATCGTTTTTTTATTTCACAATAACTCGGGATTTAATCCCATAGAGATGATAAATCTTTCACCTGTCAATTCAATGAATGCATTACCTATCGATGATCTTGAATCGGATCAATATCATGAATAACAATATCTGAGCTATTAAATTAATTCGTCGTCGAGAATTGAATAGTATAACATACGAAGATCTTTTATCCATACCGAATCCAAGATTGGATTCCCGGACCAATCAAAAATTCCTTTATTTATCCTTCTGTTCTTTTCTATAACCTACCTTAGATCTTCCGGGTAGAACCATCAAATGAAGTATCCTCGTCCGTTTCCATTAACTACAAAACCCCAACAAACAATACAAGCGAAGTGGAAAAAGAGAGGAATTGGGTTGTAAATTGGAATGATCCAATTTTCTTTGGAAGACAAAGAAGTATGAGAAAGATGAATCGCGGGAGAAAAGATGGAATATTCTATCAACTTCACTATTCGTCACTATTTTCGTTATTTTCATTTTAGTTTAGGGTTTGTTCTTTCTTCGACAGAATCCTGAAAAAAAGAGGGGAAACCCCCTCGGAATGAAATTATGCTCTCTGTCCCTTCTTTCATTTCACAAAAAATGGAGAGGTGAATTGATGTACTTATTGGATCCGTCGGGACTGACGGGGCTCGAACCCGCAACGTCCGCCTTGACAGGGCGGTGCTCTTGCCTATTGAACTACAATCCCAGGGAAATAAGAAGAGATCTAGCAGAAAATTTTGATTCTTTTTTCTTCTCTCTTATCAGGTATTTCTTAAGAACAAGAGGGTTCTACCATCTGATAGTAGATTGGCGAATTGTTGGGCCGAGCTGGATTTGAACCAGCGTAGACATATTGTCAACGAATTTACAGTCCGTCCCCATTAACCACTCGGGCATCGACCCAACGCCTAATTAGACGTTCCATAATCAACTTCCTTTCGTCTCCCAGGCGGACTTGACAAATACATTTCACTTTTGATAAAATCCTACTCCTATGGTCTTGGTATACCCCTAGAGGGACTTGAACCCTCGTTTTCTCCGTGAAAGAGAGAGGTCGTAACCACTGGACCATAGGGGCACCAATGGACCATAGGGGCCTATGGCCACCTTTATTCATAAATAAACTAGAAATAGTAGTTGCCGAGGGCCGTCCACCTTTAGGAAATCAAAAAGCACTACACAATACAAATACAATAGGGAATAAGGCCTAAGGCCACCTTATATAAATCAGCCGAGGGACACTTTTAGAAGATGAATAGGATATGAATCAAACCGAAAAACTCGTGAACTTTTCTGTAGGTTAATGGTAATCAAACTTTACCGTTAAACTATAAAATCTTTCAACTTTATTTCATTGGTCTTTCTCGTCTTTATCTCTCTCATTCAGAAAGAGTTCTGCATTGGATCCAAAAACCCGTACCTCTGAATCAGCAGGAGATGCAAAAAAGGATTTACCAAAGTCCGATTTGGGAATTATATTGAGCCCTAAATCATATCAAAGTCATATCAAATCAAATTATATTATATTGAGCCCTAAATAATACTGTCAATTGATTGAGCCCTAAATAATACTGTCAATTGACGACAGGAGGGCAATAAAAGAAGAGAAAAGACATTAGGTGGGTTCATCAATACAACATTCCTTTAGTTTTCTGGTATTAAATATTCAAGTAGATTAGATATCTTCAAGTAGATTAGAATATCAATACCGTTATACATTATAATATAAGAAACTGACTCAGTTTTGATATTATAAAAAAAATCCCAAAGCATAGTAAGCCTAAGCGGGACAATTCTGTTTCTAGAACTGTTTTCTCAATTCCGTTCCATTTGTATCTCTTAAAAATGACAATTTAAGTTAAGTATAAATTTTTATTCCACCTATCTCATAGATTCCAGTCAAAG